GTGTTGTTTCGCTACTTATGTTTTTATTTGGGTAGGCTGATTCGTTTATGTTTTTTGGTTTAAATTGTGCAGGGAGTTATTGGGATGGGAAGGAGAATAGTGGTTGTCATGGCTGTGATGGAGAAATTAGGGGAAAATTGGCTATGGAGAGTTGGTAAAAATGGGTTGAAAAAATTTTTTGAAAAAAAAATTTTTTGAAATTTTTTTGAAAAAAAAATTTTTTTTATTAGTAAGTTTAGGAGTGACAAAAATATAAAAAAATGAAAAAAATTGTAAAAAAATCAAAAAAAATGTTGTAAATTGAAGCTATAGTTTTTCTCTAATTTTAAAAAAAATTAGAGAAAAATAGAGCATTGGAAATTGGGTTTTGTATGTCCGACAAGCATTCACTATTATACCCCAATTAGTTGGGGGTGGATCAAGATCAACCAAATGCGGATGGCAAGTGCATCAGTGTCCGAATGATTCCACATATACGCCGACCGTCTCATTAATCGGTCCCGGAACAGAGACGTATTACGAAGACCATTGATGTCCAGACCTAAATTGTGGGCCTTCTGACTACGCATAGTATGGGGGCACGTTGAAGTAGCAGAGAAAAAAAAAGGGAGCTAGATGGACGGATGAGTTAAAAATGTCGAGATTATGGGTGAATATGGTGCATCTCACATACCAGAAGTCTTTTAAAAAGCATTCTGTGGGGATTAGGCTATTAAGGACCCTGAAGTAGGAACCAGAGGCGCGTGAACCATTGTATATTAAATGAGGGTTCCTGAAACTAGAGCATACGGGATCTAACCATGCAAGCGGTTGCTGATTTCTCGTGAGGGGAGGAGACTAGAAATCCATCTGATACCGGACGTTTGACTACTTGACTATATGGATATATATAGAAATCTAGTGACTGGTGGAAGATCATGGACTGAATAGGGGATTTAAGGCTATATTGGATTAATCACCATAAATGGGGTAGATAAATCAATGTCCTATAAAACATAATATGAGGGAGTGATTAATGTCCTATATAAATGTATGCACGATAATACATAGAAATACCTAATAGTACTTCTATGGGGGGGTAGGGGGGGTAGATCTATGGATGTTCTTGTAGTTGAGTACAACAGTAATTTTTCAGATTGCAGTCCTTGGATAGTAGCCAAGCGAGAACTATGACGTATTTTGTATCATTCTTAGGGATTTGCTTTGTTTTAGGTGCTTTGGCAGTGGCATCAAACCCATCGCCGCAGTATGGGGCGATGGGTCTGGTGGTGGGATCTGTAGTAGGATGTGGGTGGTTGTTGAGTTTGGGGGTGTCTTTTATTTCATTGGCCTTATTTTTGGTATATTTGGGGGGGATGTTGGTGGTGTTTGTGTACTGCGTGTCTCTGGCTGCGGATCCTTATGTTGAGGCTTGGGGGGATTGACGGGTTTTAGGGTATGGAGTAGGATTTGTAGTGGTAATCTTGATGGGTGGGGTAATATGAGATTTTGTGGGATTGGAGGAGTGATGAGTGGGAACGGTGGATTGTGGGGGGAGTGCTATGGTCCGAGTAGATTTTAGTGGGGTAGCCATGTTTTATTCTTGAGGAGCGGGGATGTTTGTGGTAGCGGGGTGAGGTCTGTTCTTAACACTGTTTGTGGTGTTGGAGTTGGTGCGGGGTTTATCATGTGGGGCAGTTCGGGCAGTTTAGGTGTAGGGGTGTCAGAAGGTAGTTTAATGGAGAATACCAGCTTTGGGAGCTGGAGGTAGAGGTTTAAGTCCTCTTTTTCTGAGATGTTGGGGTTAGTGAATTTTTTTGCATTTTTAATCCCTCTGTTTCCTTCCCTTACTTTTTCTTTACCTTTCATTTTCTTTCCCCCCCCCTTCCCCCCCCCCCCGCGTAACTTAGGTGGGGGGGGAATATACTCTAAGAAGAACAATTCTTCAATTTTTGGTTTACAAGACCAATGTTTTAATAAACTATTAGAGTATTAATAGAGAATTTTGTTTTCTAGGGTTGCGATGGTAGGGAACAGGAAGAGTAGTGTGAGGAAGTAGGTGAAGGAAGCTACTTGTCCAATAATGATGAATGGATGTTCTACAGGTTGGCTCCCGATTCATGTTAGGATGAGTAGGTTGGTGAATAGGAGTCAGAATAGTGTTTGGGATAGGGGCCGGAAGGTTATGGAGCGTAGTTTAGATTTGTGGAGGAGTGGAATGAGGAGGAGGATTAAAATGGAGGCGGTTAGGGCTAGTACACCTCCTAATTTGTTGGGGATTGATCGTAAGATTGCGTATGCAAATAGGAAGTATCATTCTGGTTTAATATGTGGAGGTGTGGTTAGTGGATTGGCTGGGGTAAAGTTTTCTGGGTCTCCTAGAAGGTTTGGGAAGAAGAAGGTGAGGGTTAAGAGTGGGATGAATAGTAGGATGAATCCTAGAATGTCTTTTGTGGTAAAATAGGGGTGAAATGGGATTTTGTCACAATGGGAGATGATTCCTAGGGGATTATTAGAGCCGGATTCGTGGAGGAAAGTTAGGTGAATGATTGAGAGGCTTGCGATGAGAAAAGGTAGGAGGAAGTGAAGAGCAAAGAATCGCGTTAGGGTGGGGTTGTCTACAGAAAATCCTCCTCAGGCTCATTCTACAAGGGTTTGGCCGATGTAGGGGATGGCTGAAAGAAGATTAGTGATAACGGTGGCTCCTCAGAAGGATATTTGTCCTCATGGCAGGACATAGCCTACAAAGGCTGTGGCTATAAGTGTAAAGAGGAGGATAACTCCAGTGTTTCATGTCTCTTTGTAAAGGTACGAGCCATAGTATAGTCCTCGTCCAATATGTAAGTAGATACAGATAAAGAAGAAGGAGGCTCCGTTTGCGTGAAGATTACGGATGAGTCAGCCATATTGGATGTCTCGGCAAATATGGGCTACAGAGTGAAAGGCTAGGGAGGTGTCTGCTGTATAGTGGGTGGCTAGTAGTAATCCGGTTAGGATTTGTGTAATAAGACAGATTCCTAGTAAGGATCCGAAGTTTCATCAGGCTGAAATGTTTGAGGGGGATGGTAGGTCAATTAGGGAGTTGTTGACGATTTTAAGTAGGGGGTGTGATTTTCGAATGTTTGGGGCCATTAGTTAAGTATGAGCAAGATAAGGATTGATAGGGCAAAGGAGCTTAGGTAGGTTTTGATTAATCCTGAGTGCAATGGGGTGCAGGATTTTGTGGCTAAGAGTTGGGTGTCAGCGAGCCCTTCTGGTCCGATTTTTTTATACCATGACAAGTCAATTAGGTGGGATGCAATTTTTTGTCCGGAGTTAAGAAGTTTAGTGGAGGTTGTTCGGTGGGTAAGTGGGTTAAAGTAACCTAATGTTAGAGAGAAGTTCATTAGGGCATTTTGGTTGGGGAGAGTAAGGTTATGGGCTAGGTTTGCTAGTTCTAGAGCTAAGAGGATACCTAGGATTGTGGCTAGGAGGGCGGCGATTTTGGTGATAGTGGGTATTGTTATTGGAAGTGTTTTTGTGGGAAGTATGTTGGATGAGATTAGAAGGCCTGCAGTAATGCTTCCTAAAGCGAGGCGGGTCATAGGGTTTAGGATGTTAGGTATGTTTTCGTTAATGGGGGTCGTAGAAGTGATTCGACAATATCCGGTTTGAACTATAAGAGTTATTCGTAGACTGTATGTAGCTGTAAATGATGTGGCAAGTAATGTAAGTAGTAGGGCTCAAGAGTTTAGGTAGGAATTGTTAAGGCTCTCGATGATAAGGTCTTTGGAGTAGAACCCGGCTAAGAAGGGGGTGCCGATTAGGGCAAGATTGCCGATGGTGAGGCAGGAAGAGGTTATGGGGAGAAGTTTTTGTAATCCACCTATTTTTCGGATGTCTTGTTCTCCAGCAAGGTTGTGGATAATTGAGCCTGAGCATAGGAATAATATGGCTTTGAAGAAGGCGTGGGTAGAAATATGTAGGAATGCTAGTTGAGGGAGGTTAAGACCGATGGTTACTATTATTAATCCGAGTTGGCTAGATGTAGAGAAAGCAATAATTTTTTTAATGTCATTTTGTGTTAATGCACAGATAGCTGCAAATGTAGTGGAGATAGCACCTAAACATAAGCACAGGGTTAGGGCTGTTGGGAAGTTGGAGAACATTGGGTGGGTGCGAATAAGTAGGAAGATGCCGGCTACAACTATAGTGCTTGAGTGTAATAGGGCGGATACTGGTGTGGGGCCTTCTATGGCAGCAGGGAGTCATGGGTGAAGACCAAATTGTGCAGATTTGCCAGTGGCAGCAATAATTAATCCCAGGAGTGGGAGGATGGGGATTTGATCGTTGTGTAGGGGTTGGATGTCTCATGAGTTAATAGAGGAGGCTAATCAGGCTATGCATATAATAAGTCCGATGTCTCCTATTCGGTTGTAGATGATTGCTTGGAGGGCGGCAGTATTAGCATCGGTTCGTCCGTGTCATCAACCAATTAGGAGAAAGGATATAATGCCTACTCCTTCTCAGCCGATGAAAAGTATGAATATGTTGTTGGCGATTGTTAGGGCGAGTATGGCAATTAGGAATATGAGAAGGTATAAGAAGAATTTGGTGATAGAGGGGTCTGAGGCTATGTATCAGGTTGCGAACTGTATAATTGATCAGGTTACGAATAGGGCGATAGGAAAGAATATTATGGAATACTGGTCGAGTTTAAAGCTTATGAAAATCTTGAAGTTAGTGGTGAAATTTCAGTATCAGTAGGAGGTAATTGTATTGGCTCCGGAGAGCATATAGGTGATTATGGGAATGAGACTGATGAGGAAAGCAGATTTTACATGGGAAGTAGTAGTTGAAGGGGTATTTTTGTGATTGGGGAAGACGAGGGTGGAAATGATTGGTATAGAGAGGATTGTTAGTGTTAGTAAGGTTAGGGTATTTATGAGTAATGAGGTTTTTATTACTTTTACTTGGAGTTGCACCAAGATTAGTGGCTCCTAAGACCAGTGGATTACTATTATCCTTTAAAAGTAAGGGGGCTGAGAGTTTAGTCTCAGATGCAGGAATTAGCAGTTCTTGCTGGTTAAACCACCCCTTGGCGAATAAGGAGGTTTGAACTTCTATTTTTAGAATCACAATCTAATGTTTGGGTTGAAACTATATTCGCATTATATATAATTTGAGATGAGTTCTGGTTTAGTGATTAAGAGGAGTATGGGTAAGGTGTGAAGGGTTATTAATAGGTGTTCTCGTGTGGTTGTATAGTGAATTGAGGTGATGTGAGAAGGAGGTGCTCCTCGTTGAGTAGCGAGGAATATGGTTAAGCTGTAGGAGGCGGTGAGTAGGGTTGCAAGGCCAGTTAGAATAATTGTAAAAGGGGATCATTTGAATAGGCTGATTATAATGGTAAGTTCGGCTATGAGATTGATTGTTGGGGGGAGGGCTATGTTTGTTAGGTTAGCTAGAAGTCATCATGTGCATATGAGGGGGAGTAGGGATTGTAAGCCTCGGGTTAGGATTAGGATACGACTGTGTGTACGTTCGTAGTTTGTGTTTGCCAGACAGAATAATATGGAGGAGGTGAGGCCGTGGGCGACTATAAGGGTTATAGCCCCTGAGAAGGATCATTCAGTTTGGATTATGCAGGCAGCGATTGTGAGACCTATGTGGCTAATAGATGAGTATGCGATTAGTGATTTTAGGTCGGTTTGGCGCAGGCAGATGGAGCTGGTTATTAGTGCGCCTCATAGGGCGAGGGTGAGGAACGGGTAGGAGAGGTAGGTAGTTAGTGGGCCCGTGATTGCAGTAACTCGTATGATGCCATAACCACCTAATTTTAGAAGGAGGGCAGCAAGGAGTATAGATCCTGCAATGGGAGCTTCTACATGAGCTTTTGGCAGTCATAGGTGAAGTCCATATAGTGGGGCTTTTACTATGAATGCTATTAGGAGTGCTATGCTTGATAGAATATTAGTCCATGACGGTGATAGTAGGGGATGTAGGAGTTTTATGGTAGGTATGTGAAGTGTGCCTGTTTGTATGTGGAGGTGTAGAAGAGCAATTAGTAGAGGGAGGGAGCTGATTAGGGTATAAAATAAAAGGTAAATGCCAGCGCTAAGACGTTCTGGTTGGTTACCTCATCGTGTGATTAAAATTAATGTAGGGATTAGGGTAGCTTCGAAAGAGATGTAAAATAAGGATAATTCTGTGGATGAAAAGGCTAGGAGAATAAAGGGTTGAATAGTAATGAGAGTGGTGATAAAGATATATTTTCGTGCTATTGGTTCTGGGTGAAGGTGGTTTTGGCTGGCAATAAGTATGAGTGGAAGGAGTCAGCAGGAAAGTACTAAGAGCGGGGCTGAGATTTGATCAATGCCTGATCATTGGTTTAAGAATTTGTAGGGGAAGTATGTTGGGTACAGTCATTGTAGGCTAAGGGAAGCGATTAGTAAGCTGTAGGTTGTGGTGTAAGTTCAGGTGAGGTTTTTGGGGGATAGTAGGGCTGTTGGGATAAGTATAATTGTAGGGATTATAATTTTTAGCATTGCAGTAGATTTAGGTTGTGGAGGTGGTCTGAGCCGTGGGTTCGGGTTGATGCTACTAGTATGGCGAGTCCTGTACCAGCTTCACAGGCAGAAAAGGTTAGTATTAGTACGGGGATGAGTGTGAATGATGGAGTTTGGGTGTGGATTGGTCAGATTGAGAGGGCGATGTATAGTGAGAGTATCATGCTTTCTAGACATAGTAGGGCTGAGATAAAGTGGGTTCGGTGGAAGGCTAGTCCTAGACAGCTGAGGATGAAGGCAGAGTAGAAGCTGGGGTGTACAAACATGAGAAAGTTACAGTAGTTGCTGTAATTTGCCGAGTCGAAGTCGGCTGTCTTGCATTAGACTAACTTTCTATTATTCGGCTCATTCAAGTCCTCCTTGGATTCACTCATAAATTAATCCAAGGGTCAGTAAAAGTAGGATTAAGGAGGTTCATAGCATTGTGAGTAGTGGATTGGGGAGTTGGATTGCTCATGGGAGAGGGAGTAGTAGGGCGATTTCTAGGTCAAATAGTAAGAATAAGATTGCTACTGAGGAAGAATCGGATTGAAAATGGTAGTCGAGCTGATCCTAGAGGATCGAAGCCACATTCATATGGGGAGAGTTTTTCAGTGTCTGGGTTTATTTGGGCTAATCACAAATTAATAGTAGTTAGGAGAGTGCTGAGGATTAGGGTTGCTAGGAGTATAAATGTAATTATGTTTATTACTCTTCTCTGGGATGTAACCAGATTTTAAAGATTGGAAGTCAATTGTAATAATTATACTAGAAGAGTAGGATCCTCATCAGTAGATGGTGATATAGAGGAATAATCAGATTACATCAACGAAGTGTCAGTATCAAGCAGCTGCTTCAAAGCCAAAATGATGGTTGGATGTAAAATGAAATTTGATAAGGCGGAGAAGACATACGGTTAGGAAGGTGGATCCAATGATTACGTGTAATCCGTGGAATCCAGTTGCTACAAAGAATGTGGAGCCGTAAACTCCGTCAGCAATAGAGAATGGGGCTTCGTGGTACTCTATGGTTTGTAGTAAGGTAAAGTAAAATCCGAGGAGGATAGTTAATAATATGGCTTGAATGGCTTGTTTTCGATTGCATTCAGTAATGCTGTGATGGGCTCAGGTTACGGTGACTCCGGATGCTAGGAGGACAGCGGTGTTGAGTAGTGGGACTTCTATGGGGTTTAATGGAGTAATTCCAGTAGGGGGTCATAAGCCTCCAAGTTCAGGTGTAGGTGCTAGGCTTGAGTGGAAAAATGCTCAGAAAAATCCTAGGAAGAAGAAAGCTTCTGATGTAATGAATAGGATTATTCCATATCGTAAGCCCTTTTGGACGGTTAGGGTGTGATGACCTTGAAATGTTCCCTCTCGGATAATGTCTCGTCATCATTGGATTATAATGAGGATTATGGATACTAGGCCTACTGAAAGTAAGTTGGTGGAGTTAAAATGGAATCATATAATTAGGCCAGAGGTCGTGAGGAGGGCTGCAATGGCTCCAAAGATAGGTCATGGGCTTGGGTCTACTATATGGTATGAGTGTGCTTGGTGTGCCATTAGATGTTTTCTTGTAAGTATAGGCTGATAAGTAGAACGAATACGTAGGCTTGGATTATTGCCACTGCTAGTTCTAGAATGGTGAGTAAGAGTAGGATGGTGAAGGTTGCGATGGATATAGCTGGGAAGATTTGTAGTAGGGCAATTGTAGCGGTGGAGGTGAGTTGGATTAGTAAGTGTCCTGCAGTTAGGTTTGCAGTGAGTCGGACCCCTAGGGCAATGGGACGAATGATTTGGCTGGTAGTTTCGATTAGGATTAAGGCAGGAATGAGTGGGGTTGGAGTCCCTTCCGGCAGAATATGGCCTAGTGATGTGGAGGGCTGGTTTCGAAGTCCGGTGAGGATGGTGGCGAGTCAAAGGGGAAAAGCTAGAGCCATATTTATGGATAGTTGGGTTGTGGGAGTAAAGGTGTATGGTAGTAGTCCGAGTAGATTAGTTAGGAGAAGGAGGATTATTAGCGAAGATAGGATGAGGGCTCATTTGTGACCAGGCTTGTTTAGGGGACTTATTAGTTGTTTGGTTATTAATTTGGTCAGTCAGAGTTGTATAGTTGTCAGGCGGTTGGTGAGTCAACGGCTGTTGGGGGATGGTAAGAGGAAAGTAGGAAAGATTATGGAGATAATGATTAGTGGGAATCCTATGAGTTGAGGGCTAGCGAATTGATCGAAGAATGTTAAGTTCATGGTCAGTATCAGGGTAAGGGTTTAAGGGTAGATTTAGTTTTATGAGATGGTGGGTTGGGGAAGTATATGGCTGAGGATTTAGGTTGTATGATTAGCAGAAAAATAATTCATAGGGAAGTTATGATGAAAAATCAGGGGTTAGGATTTAATTGAGGCATATCATTAAGGAGGAGTAAGACCTCTATCTTCTAGCTTAAAAGGCTAGTGCTGTGGCATAGCTTCTTAATGATGAGTTTGAGAGGTGTGATGATCAGTTCTCGAAGTATGGGAGTGGGGCTGATTCAATTACGATTGGCATGTAGCTGTGATTAGCTCCACAGATTTCTGAGCATTGACCATAAAAAATTCCAGGACGGGTTGCTGTAAATGAAGTCTGATTAAGTCGTCCGGGGATAGCGTCGGTTTTTACTCCGAGGGTGGGGACTGCTCAAGAGTGTAGGACATCTCCAGCGGTAACAATCACTCGGATAGGGGATTCTATGGGAATTACAACTCGGTTGTCTACTTCTAGGAGTCGGAAGTGGCCTGTGGGTAGTTCTGAAGTTGGAATTATGTAAGAGTCAAATGAGAGGTCTTTAAAGTCTGTATATTCATATGATCAGTATCATTGATGACCGATTGCTTTTAGGGTTAGATCTGGCTCATCAATTTCGTCTATTATATATAGGATTTGGAGGGATGGAAGGGCTAGTAGGATTAGTACAATGGCGGGCAGGATGGTCCAGATAAGTTCAATTTCTTGGGCATCTACAGTATTGGAGGATAATTTTTCTATGAGTATAAGGGTCAGAATATATAGAACTAGGCTGCAAATGGCCAGTGCTACTATTAGAGCGTGGTCATGGAATTCGACTAGTTCTTCTATGATTGGGGATGATGCGTCTTGGAATCCAAGTTGGGATGGGTTAGCCACATGAGATGTACAGGGATTTAGCCTGTGATTTGGCCTTGACAAGGCCATGTAATGGATTTACTAACTTCTCATGAGAAAGAAGCATAAGTGGTTAGTGCGGTTGGCTTGAAACCAACATGAGGAGGTTCGATTCCTTCCTTTCTTGGACTTGAACATATGCTGGTTCTTCAAAGGTGTGGTGAGGGGGTGGGCAGCCGTGGATTCATTCAATGTTTGTAGGTGTTAGTTCAGGTTGTTGGATTTTGCGTTTAGAAGAAAATGCCTCTCAGATAATGAATATGAGTATAATGACAGCCGTTATGGAGATTAAGGAGCCAATAGAGGATATGGTGTTTCAAATAGTATAAGCATCTGGGTAGTCAGAGTATCGTCGTGGTATTCCGGCTAGTCCTAGAAAGTGCTGTGGGAAAAAGGTTAGGTTAACTCCTGTGAATATAACTCCAAAGTGGGCTTTTGTCCAGGTTGGGTGTAGGGTGAATCCTGTGAATAGGGGGAATCAGTGTGTGAATCCGGCTAAGATAGCAAATACGGCTCCTATAGATAGGACATAGTGAAAGTGTGCAACTACGTAGTATGTATCGTGGAGAGCAATGTCAAGTGAGGAATTGGCTAGTACGATGCCGGTAAGTCCTCCAATGGTAAAGAGGAAAATAAAGCCTAGAGCTCAGAGGATTGGAGGGTCTCATTTGATTGTGCCTCCATGAAGAGTAGCTAGTCAGCTAAAGACTTTGATACCAGTAGGAATGGCAATAATTATAGTGGCGGATGTAAAATAGGCTCGTGTATCGACGTCTATTCCGACGGTAAACATATGGTGGGCTCATACGATGAAGCCTAGGAATCCAATGGATAGTATGGCTCATACTATTCCTATATATCCGAAAGGTTCTTTTTTTCCAGCGTAGTAGGCAACTACATGGGAGATAATTCCAAATCCTGGGAGAATGAGGATATAAACTTCTGGGTGGCCAAAAAATCAGAATAGATGTTGGTATAGAATAGGGTCTCCTCCTCCTGCAGGGTCGAAGAATGAGGTATTGAGATTTCGGTCAGTAAGGAGCATAGTAATGCCAGCAGCTAGTACTGGGAGGGATAACAGTAGCAGGATAGCAGTAATTAGGACAGATCACACGAATAGTGGGGTTTGGTATTGTGATAAGGCTGGAGGTTTTATGTTGATAGCGGTAGTAATGAAGTTAATTGCTCCGAGGATAGAGGATACTCCAGCGAGGTGTAAGGAGAAGATAGCTAGGTCTACGGAGGGGCCTGCGTGGGCTATATTCCCAGCTAGTGGAGGGTAGACGGTTCATCCAGTACCTGCTCCAGCTTCAATGGTGGATGAGGCTAGTAGTAGTAGAAATGATGGTGGTAGGAGTCAGAAGCTTATGTTGTTCATTCGGGGGAAGGCCATATCAGGGGCTCCAATTATAAGTGGAACTAATCAGTTCCCAAAGCCGCCAATTATTACTGGTATAACTATGAAGAAAATTATAACGAAGGCATGGGCTGTTACGATAACGTTGTAAATTTGGTCATCGCCTAGTAAGGTGCCTGGTTGACCAAGTTCAGCGCGGATAAGTAGGCTTAGGGCTGTGCCTACTATACCTGCTCATGCACCAAAAATAAGGTATAATGTACCGATGTCTTTATGGTTTGTTGAGAATAATCATCGATTGATAAAGGTCACAGGTAAGATGGCTGAGAGATTAGGCGTTAGGCTGTAGTCCTTTTTACAGAGGTTCAAGTCCTCTTCTTATCGGCTTTGTAGTGAAGTTCATGTTGGGTTGCAAACCCATCGATGTGCAATAGAAGTGCACCGAAGCCTGGTAGGCAGAAGCCTGTTGGATGGGGCACTTAGCTGTTAACTAAGGGGTTGTGGGATCAAAGCCCACCTGTCTAGTGAGGCTTTAGCTTAATAAAAGCATCCGATTTGCATTCGGGAGATACAGGTTAATGTCCTGTTGGCTTTAGCAGAAACTAAGAGGATTTAACTCTTATTTAAAGCTTTGAAGGCCTTTGGTTTATCTATTATCCTAAGTTTCTAGAACAAGGAGAGGATTATGGGAGATAGGGGGATGATGGTGATGCAGAGAGAAGTAAGAATTGCGGTGGGAGTATGGGAGGCTTTATTGGTATATCACAATTTTATGTAATTAGAGGAGTTGGGGGCCAGAGTAATTGTGGAATGATATGTTAGACGTAAGTAGAAGAATAATCCTAGGAGCGAGAGTATGGAGATAATAATGGCTGTGGGTGTCATTTCTTGAATAGTTAGTTCTTGGAGGATTATTCATTTAGGTAGGAAGCCTAGTAGCGGGGGGAGTCCTGCTAGGGATAGGAGAGTCAGTATTAGGCTGGTATTTAGTGCTGGGGTTTTGGTCCATGAGGTTATTAGTATGGAGAGATTTGTAGCTTTGGTCATATCTAATGAGAGAAATACAGGCGTTGTTATGATTATATATAAGTAGAAGGTTAAGATGGCAAGGTTGGGGTTGTAGATGATAATTGTAGTAGTTCAGCCAAGGTGGGAGATAGAAGAGAAGGCTAGGATTTTTCGGGTTTGGGTTTGGTTTAATCCTATTCATCCGCTGATTATTGTGGAGGCAATGGCTATAGTTATGATGACAGTAGGGTTTAGTGAGGGTGCGATAAGGATTAGAATTGTTAGTGGTGGGAGTTTGATTATTGTCGATAGCAGAAGAGCGGTGATTAGTGAGGTTCCTTGTAGTACTTCTGGGAATCAAAAATGGAAGGGTACTAGGCCCAGTTTTATGGCGATAGAGGCTGTTAGTAATAGGGAGGATGTGGGATTGGTTAGTTGGGTAATGTCCCATTGACCAGTGTCTCAGGCATTAATTATGCTAGAGAATAATATTAGGGCAGAAGCTGAGGCTTGGACTAGAAAGTATTTGATGGAGGCTTCTACAGCTCGTGGGTGGTGGGATTTGGAAATTAGGGGGATGGTGGCGAGGGTATTGATTTCTAGTCCTGTTCAAGCTAGGATTCAGTGGTTGCTGGACATGGTAATAGTGGATCCTAGGGTAATGCTGGCTAGTGAAATTAGCTTGGTGTGAGGGTACATTAGTAAAGGAGGGAGTTAAACCATCGTTTTCGGGGTATGGGCCCGATAGCTTAGTTAGCTGACTTTACTAGGAAATAATATAGAGGAAGTATGGGGAGTTTTGATCTCCTTTGTGTAGGTTCGATTCCTGCTTTTCTAATTAGTTAAGGAAATGAGAGGATTGGTAGACCTCTATGTTCACTTTATCATAGTGACCCTTAGGTTCAGGCACATTTCCATAGGTAGATATTGCATCTTAGGCATGGGGGTAGGCCTGCGAATGAAATTGGTATACTTGTATGTCAAAGACAAAAGGCAAGGGTAAGTGGTAGGAAATTTTTTCATAGTAGATGCATTAATTGATCATAGCGGAATCGTGGGTAGGAAGCTCGTACTCATAAGAATCCTGAGGTTAAAAGTAAAGTTTTTACGGCTAGGACTATGGGGAAAAGCTGGTAGGGTAAGTTTAGTGAGCTAGGATTGATGAATAGGATTGTGGTTATAGCATTTATTAATATGATGTTGGCATATTCTGCTAGGAAGAATAGGGCAAATGGGCCAGCAGAGTATTCAACGTTAAATCCTGAGACTAGTTCTGATTCTCCTTCTGTTAGGTCGAAAGGAGCTCGATTGGTTTCTGCAAGTGTAGAGATATACCATATCATTGTTAAGGGTCAGGTGGCAAAGATAAGGTATAGGGGTTCTTGGGTTGTTGCTAAAGTGTTGAGGGTATAGTTTCCGCTTAGGGTGATGATGGATAATAAGATAATTGCTAGAGTTACTTCGTAAGAAATTGTTTGTGCTACAGCTCGTAGGGCACCAATTAGAGCATATTTTGAGTTAGAAGCTCAACCTGATCATAGAATAGAGTATACGGCTAGACTTGATATAGAGAGTAGGAATAATAGTCCAAGGTTTATGTCTGAGAGTGGGAATGGAATGGGTAGGGGGATTCAGATGGTGAGAGCTAGGAGCAGAGCTAGAATTGGGGTTATTGTGAATAAAAGAGGGGAAGATGTTGAAGGACGAACGGGTTCTTTGATGAAGAGTTTAACTCCATCTGCGATGGGCTGAAGTAGTCCAAATGGGCCAACAATATTAGGCCCTTTTCGGGCTTGTATGTAACTTAAGATTTTTCGTTCAAGTAATGTAAGAAATGCCACTGCAATGAGAATAGGAATAACATATGATAGGGATATGAGCAAGTAATTTATAGTGTACATAGTGTGTGTAGCTAGAGAGAGGATTTGAACCTCTGGATAAAGGGTTTAAGCCTTTTGCATTTGCCAAGCTCTGCCACGCTAGCTATCCTTTATCTAGGATGTTCAGTGGTTTGATTCATTCTTGTTAGTTCAGTTGTGTTCACTAATTAGAAGGGGGGCATGTCAGTGAACATAGGCCCCACTGCCCCGGTCCTTTCGTACTAGGGGAAGTAAAAGCATAGATAGAAACCGACCTGGATTGCTCCGGTCTGAACTCAGATCACGTAGGACTGTTAATCGTTGAACAAACGAACCCTTAATAGCGGCTGCACCATTAGGTTGTCCTGATCCAACATCGAGGTCGTAAACCTCCTTGTCGATAGGGGCTCTTGAAGGAGATTGCGCTGTTATCCCTGGGGTAGCTTGGTTCATTGGTCAATTATATTGGGTCTGATTACTGTTAGTACTTTGAGGGGTATAATCTAGGTTAAGATTATGTGATCTTATTTTTGGAGGCTAGTCTATACTCCAAGGTCGCCCCAACCAAAAAATTAGGACCATTGAATGCAAGAGGGTGAGCCTTGAAGGTTTAGAGAGTGGTGGCATTGGTCTAGGATTTTTAAGTTCCACAGGGTCTTCTCGTCTTATGATGGTATTCCTGCTTTTGCACAGGGAGATCAATTTCATTGATTATCTGCAAGAGACAGTTAAGGCCTCGTTTAGCCATTCATACAGGTCTCGATTTATGAGACAATTGATTGCGCTACCTTCGCACGGTTAGGATACCGCGGCCGTTAAACTTTAGTCACTGGGCAGGCATCACCTTCAATACTTGTGTAAGCTGAAGGCTATGTTTTTGGTAAACAGTCGGGCCTTGGGCTTGCCGAGTTCCTTTTGCAGATTTAAATCTTTCTGAGGGCGCTCCAGGGTGGGTGTAACAGGTTGGTTAAATATCTGGTCTTGTGGGGTTGTGGTATAAGTCGTACTGTTAATAATAGTTTAGTATGTAAATTTGCGCCTAGAGAGGGGGGCCTCCCCTTCAAATTACTCATTTTAGCATGAATTCTCCTATGGTCATAGGTTGGTCTGCTAGTGGTGAGGGATTCATGGTGTTTTTGGTATTTTTGTAGATAAGAGCTTTAACGCACTCTTGATTGATGGCTGCTTGAAGGCCTACATGTAAAAGGAGTAGTTTGCATTATCCTCTGGTTTAGGTTGTGTCCTGATTTAAAGGAGCTGTACCTCCTTTAAATTGCTCCTAAATATCTCATTGTAGTAATTTAGTATATCTGGAGGGGAAAAATTTAGGGGTGAACTTACATTCGTTTCGCAGGCAACCAGCTATCACCTAGCTCGATTGGCTTTTCACCTCTACTAACAAGTCATCCCACTCTTTTGCCACAGAGACGGGTTTGCTCATGATAGCTGCTTGTAGGTAGCTCGCATAGGTTTCGGGATGGCAAGCTAAAGTTCATTATGCTTGGTTATTCTTGCTAAATCATGATGCAAAAGGTACAAGAGTTAGTCTTTGCTGTTTTATGCTTGGTTTTTCATTGCTATTTCAACTTTCCCTCACGGTACGAATTTTCTATTGCGTCAAGTAACTTTTCTATCGCCTATACTAGGTGCAGAAAAATGTTTTAATTGTTTTATAGAGAAGTTTAGTGTCGTGGTTAATTGATTTGAGCTAGAGTTGGCATCAGGTCGGTCTTAGTTAGCAGACATCTTTCAGGTGTAAGCTGAATGCTTTGTAATTATAGCTACGTCCTGATATGCTAAGTACACCTTCCGGTACACTTACCTTGTTACGACTTACCTCATCTTCAGCTTTGGTTTAGATCATTATTTATGTGGATAGTTGCTTGTGAGGAGGGTGACGGGCGGTATGTACGTGCCCTAGAGCCAGTTTAAGGTGAACTTTCTGGTTTCATCTTACTGCTAAATCCGCCTTCTAAGGGGTTTTCATTACCTTGTTCGTTGAAGAATTATTCTATATTAGAAAATGTAGCCCATTTCTTCCATCTCATTCGCTATACCTTGACCTGTCTTATTAGCGGAGGGCTGTTGTGCTCGCTACTATACTCTCATTTAGGCGGGCTGGTGACGGCGGTATGTAGGCTGTTTGGGCAAGGGATGGTCGGGTGTATCGTGGAGTATCGATTATAGAACAGGCTCCTCTAGGTGGGTTTAGGGCACCGCCAAGTCCTTAGAGTTTTAAGCGTTTGTGCTCGTAGTTCTCGGGCGGATGTTTTGGTAGGGGTAAACATCTAGATTTAGGGCTAAGCATAGTGGGGTATCTAATCCCAGTTTGTTTCTTAGCTTTCGTGGAGTATAATTGGCCCTGTAAGCACTGGGACCATTTTTACGTAGGGTTTTGGTACCTCTTAGGCTTGTGACAGCTTAGGTGTACTTTGGTCCGAGTTGATTAGATAACATGTTTCCACGCTTTACGCCGTGTACCATTAATTTGGGCCTCTTGTATGACCGCGGTGGCTGGCACAAGATTTACCGGCCCTAGAGTCATTATAACTAAGTCAAGTTTTCACTTATGGCTTAATGTCAATTACTGCTGGAAGCCCGTGGGGGTGTGGCTGAGCAAGGTGTCTTGGGCTACTACGAGGAGAATAGGGTGTGCCTGATACCTGCTCCTCTTACTTCTAGTAGGGTAGAAGTTTATGAGGGCATTTACACTGGAGTGCGGATACTTGCATGTATATATCTAATGATAATTAATGGTAAGGTTAGGACTAAGTCTTTTGTCCTTGGGTTGGGTAAACCATCTTGGCATCTTCAGTGTCATGCTTTGTGTTAAGCTACAAGGAC